ACTTTCTTTCATCTTTAGCCCCCCCTTTCATCATATGGATGAACCCTGTTAGTGTTAAGGCATGCTTTAACGGTCATAAATAGCCAACAGCTGCTGTGGTTAATGAAATGGATAGGGAGAGATATCATCTTCAAGTCCTAAGAATGGCATACTCCATCACTAGCATAAGAAGAGAGGAACCTAAAGAACCGCGACCTACTTCTCCTAAAGTAAAGGCTTTTCACGGTCAACGAAAATAGGCATCCTTCTCATCAATTTAATCGCCCTCGATCAAACTATAAATTTCATAAGAGAAGAAAGATCGCATATACTTTACTCTCTTTTTTAGGTGGCTCGCTTTTTATTATATATAAAATATAGAAAACCCCTACTTTTTCCTTTTTTAAAGTAGCTTCTGTCAATTATACATATCGATATGAGGTCAAGGAATAAAGGTGAGTGGTCCATTCCGTCATCAGCTCTTAGGAGATGCAGTAAATGATATGAAGCTAGGGGCTGGTTTGACCAATAGTGATAGCTAGTCATCAGCTAGTCAGATATGAAAGGGTGGAAAGGGGTGGGAGAACAAAGCGGATCGGTTAGTGCAACTCTATCTGTCTTTCTTATCTTTGGCTAAGATTATAGAACTTGCCAAGAGAGTAGATAAGAAGACGTTTGCCTCGATTGTTGAGCCTGTTAAGGACATTGATTCCGTCCTCGAAGTAGTTGATGATATAAAATTGGTGATATCTGGACTACTCCCGTTGTACATGCCCTGGCTGCCTACGTTACCTCTTCACCAAGGGTTAACGTGGGACCCAACTTGGAAGGCCCTTCCTAAGCACCGCCTCACATGGTCAGTGTGGGTGAACCGTCTAAAACGTAAGTGGAAAGAGATGTTGGGACTTCGGTCCTCATTTACCTACGAAGACGCGGCTTTTCATTTCCTCATGACTTTTACTCACAGTAAGGGTGAGCAGTGGTCGCAAGGCTTTCTCTGGGCCCCTCGGGTACGGTATGCGTTAGATCCTAATAATAAGATCTTTACGCCTACGGATCTCGATTGGTTTGAGACTAGGATTGGCAGGTACTTACCATCATGTTATGATTTTGGGGGTACCTCCAATCACGGGTCGACTAAGTCAGGTTGTGTAGGGCGGTGGCAAAAGACGATTATTCGCTATAGGCAACTATGTCAATCAACGGCTATTAAAACCAGTCCATGATTGGCTTGCACAGGTCTTGAGGAGGATCCCTGAAGATGGGACCTTCCACCAGACACGTTCGTTAGATCGGCTAGTTGGCGAGAGTGAGTCTTATTCGTTTGACCTCAAGTCGGCTACAGATAGATGGCCGCTTGTGTTGCGAGTTAATGCAAGCTTTATTCGAAAGGTCGTTTGTTGTTAATTCAAGGTTGGCGACAAATGTGTTTGAGGTTCGGAAAGATGAGAATTTTTTTCGCTGCTATCAAAGTCTCCCCACTAATTAGGCGGACGAAGGACGGCTGTCGTTGGTCGTGAGGTAGTCAATTTTTTCTTTTTTTAATCAGCTTGATACTGTCGTCAGTCTGGTATTGGTTCTTGAGGTGATGGTGGATCGTCTAATAGACCCGCCCCTTTAGGTAGGAATGCCTATCAGTCTTGGTGGTCTAGTAGTACACGTATAGTCTTCTAAGCCTTCGCTGCTTTCGATTCATGCTACGTCTTCGTTCTTTCTTTCCTACCGTACGTATCGTATTTAGTCCAGTCTCTTTGCTAGCTGCCCAAGCTGTGCATTAGTCTTGCAGTGGTCTATGTCCTTCTTTAAGCCGAGTTGGCATATTCTTGTAAGCGTTCTAAGCCTTCGAAGTAGTCGCTAGCGAGTGAATGTGCTTTCCTGGTGGATCACCAATCCCGATCGTCTTTCTCTAGGCTCAGTTTAACTTCACCCTCTATGTAGGCAAGCCGCCCCATAGAATAAAGAAGCTTTCTGTTCTGATTGTAAGCTCTTCGATTGGTCCCTCAGTTGATGTATATACCTATAGCTAGGGAACCCCCCAGAGAGAATGCTCTCCTACCGCTTTCAAAAAGCAGAAAAAGCTTTCGAAGTCTTTGTTGTCGTCCCGCAGTGTCCTCCTTTCGGTTTTAGCGGGGGTTCCATCTGTCGGCTAAAGGTCCATTGCTCTCCTAAAGTGAATTTCAATCCTTCCCCTTGAATCTGAACCTGACTGAGATTTTTTTCTGCGCGCGTCTGTCTTTTTATTCTTCTATACTAGTGACTAAGCTTGTAAGCATAACTAGCAATCATCCTCATGACTGCCCTCCGCCTTCTATGGGTCATTTGTCCTCGTATAGGAGGGAACTGGTCTTTAAGGGCGTAGAAGCAGCATTGCCCTATCGCTTAGTCGGAAGGGTCTAATACCCTTGATTGATAAACTGAATCTTTTAATCTTCCAAAATTTTTACTGTAGGACAGTTTGGCTTAAAGGAAATAAGTGGTCCAGTCATAAAGTAATAAAGTAGTCGCTGTATTCCCTCTCGTAGGAAATGGGTTATGTCCCTCCTCTAGATCGAGTTTATGGAGTAAGTCTTCGGCCTGATGGTGGATCGTGTCCTTACCCTTAGGGAAGCCCTTGAGGGAAAGTTCCTTGAGACGCTTTACCCGGAGCAAGTGAAGTGACTGACGGGCCTGTCTCACTTGAGGATTTCCCATGAGTTCGTAATGACTATCTCTCTCATCCAGTTGGTAAGTTCTTTCTGTCGAGAAAGGGAATGCACTTTCAGGTCGAGCACGGTCTATTGGCAAAGGCCTATTTCCATATCATCTTTGTAGGGGGCTTCCCTCTTACACATCAACTGAAGACCAATCCAAGACTGACGACAGACTAGATTTATAGAGCAGAGGAAATCAGAATATCTGAAGTCCAAGCAAAGCAGAAACAAACGTTAGCTATAGATATATGCTCAACACATGTTACTTATTTCCTTGGCCGTGGTAGGCCGCTCAACCCGTACCTAAAAGGGCTCTTGTAGAGTTTCTGCGTAGAGAAACGGCACCCTTGGATCTCAAATTGTTCCCTGATGAAGAAATAATATATATTAGGATCTAGCCCCCGGGTTACTATGTCCCTCCCAAAATATTGACGTAGACTGCTACGGCCTGGATGTAGCATTCACTTTTGGGTCCATTGAAATAAAGATCTCTTAAGGCATCTAAAACAATAGGTAAGTTTTCGGTATCCCCAATCAATCATATCCAATCCTGCTGTCGAAAGCGTCATCTAATCCTGCATCCTCTGGTAAAATCAAATGTTCGACCGATGTGTCGGGTTCATTCTCAGTAGCCATACCGAAAAGGAACCAATGCCAACAGAGGAGTTACGGGCGAGCAAGGAAACCCTATGGCTAAGAAGACTACTGCGACCGTGAAGGGAGGGAGGAGCCCGAATGCCCACTGGAGGATATCCTCTGGGTCTTAGTCCAATAGAACCGACGGAATAGAATGAATCGTCTCTTTTATGTGGTTAACACGGGGCCGAAAGGTTTGACGCACGTTCCTAGCTTTGCCGGAAAAAAGTCTGGACCCGCTCAATCAGATAGGACAACCTACTCCTTAGTGGAACCAGACTTTGCCACTCACCTTTATCCGAATAAAGAGGTACAATATAAGGAATAAACTGATACAACGAGTTCAGCTGAACCACCCAGATAAGCTTCTTTCATCAAGCAACACAGCCTAGCCCGAGTTCGTATTGGTCAATTTCGGGTCAGCAAGCAAGGGGGCTTTAGCCTGACGCAAGTCGTCTCCGCGGCTATACTATATCAAATAGCCTAGGGCGCTACTGTACTAGTTTTTGTCGGGTTCTTTGCTAGCCAGACACCTGTCAACCAACCATCCAGCCACTTAAAGTTCTTTCGCAAGCAAAGGAAAAGTTCTTTCTCTAAATCGGGCCCGGGAGAACCATTCAAGCGCAGAGATGGCTCTGCTGCGATAGAGGATGAAGAAGAATCCGTAGGCAACTGGTCGTTACTAGAAGATGATAAAGCCGCAGGCTGCTCTTTATTATTAGAAGAGCGAGGTGTGATCCATAATAGCCTTTTAGCGGCGAAACGTGCCTGCTCTACGATCAAAGAATTAAAAAGAAATTAGTACACACATAAAAATAAGAGGAATGCTATGGGCACATACATGTGTGTCCTCTTTCTCATTATCTGGAGATACTCCTCCCAAAGGGCACTAGGAGACTAGACATATTACGTTACGGGCACTGTATCTCGGGGCACTCAGACTAGTGATAACGGGAATCCTAGACCTGTAAGAGCTAGACTCGCACGAGGTTACAAAAAAAAAAGAAATTCGATTAGGCGCTAGCTTAGGGGCCCATTCCGTCAGCCATGAGAGTTGGTCAGAAAAACGTTATCCTAGACTATATTGAGGAGTAAGGAAAGGGCTTCCATGACAATGAGGTCATTCTTAGAGAACCTAATGCAAGCCGTGCAATACGGAGTGATAAGCCCATCTTCTCAGGAAGGAACTGCCGGGCTTGTAACCATGTCTCCCGAGCAATCTCAGTACATATGGCACAAGATGTGATTCCACATCTCTCTCTAGTGCCGCCCGGCTGGCACTCTTGATCGAGGAAGCTCCGCCCAAAGGTCCAAATAGAGCCGGTCCCCGGTAGGCTAAGATCCTCTCAGAGCGGAAATGAAGAAAACAAAGTCTTTCTTGCTTTCAGCGTGTCAAGTGCGAGATTGGCTTCGAGAAGCCGCGGGCCCAGTAGTGCTTTTTTAAAGCCGGTAACCTGATCGACGTAAGAACCGATCTCAAGCTTGATGAGCAGCAACCCAGACAATCCATTTCTTCAGTTGGGGAATCCTTTAGGGGGATCCTTTTTCACATGCTTAACAAATTCAAGTAGAATTTTCGAACCTCAATAAAAAGCTAGCTTCAAACCGTCGAGAAATTCTATGTTTAAAGCCTTGTCACGAACTGGACTCGAACCAGCCTCTCCAGATGCGGGTCTGGAAAACAACCTTTCTGATCGTGACTTTCAAAAAAGAAAGAAGAGAAAGAGGGCCAGGCCAAGTGCCCGCTTTGCTTGCTTACCAAGCAATTCGGGAAAGTTACCTGTTGTACTTTTCAACGCCGTGAGCCCCGGGGTCGTGGAGCTTTCCTCCGACATATCCCCCAAAAATGGCTGCGTGAACGAAAGCCCCGCGCATTCACTATCAAACCCATAGACCGTCCCCTCTGTCTAAAAGAATATGAGAGCTTCTGACGGCTTGGATCACACGCTGATAGGGAATGCTTTGTCGGGTGCCATGTTCCCTTATCTGAGTGACGTACGCCCGATAGGTGCGCTCAGTCATAAGCTCCCCCCGCGGAGAATGGAGATAGTGACGAATGTCCAGGTACCTGTGAAGGATGGATAGGGGGTGGAATCCATCATCCACCAATGCAGCCTCCACATCTCGCTCAACTATGGCCTGTGCGTTGATAATGGACACCATCCGGCGTAGGTCATCATTCCCCCCGAGATTAAGCGCTACGTAGCGGCTATAAAGGAGGCTCCGGCGTAGGTCATCCGAGATAAGAGGCTGGGCCAAATGGGGGATTATAGGGGGGGTTGGTTCCAGGTCATCCTCAGGAGCTTCTACAGCCGCCCCTGGGAGTTCGACAGTCGGTGGTGTCGGAGGACGGTCCACACCTCCTACCCCATCACAAAAGGCTATTGTTGGAAAGCCCAGGCGCCCCCAAGCTCGGCCCCAAAACCCCAGTTCCGTAGTTTGTGGGATTATTTCCCCCCATTCCCAAGAACCATAATCTTTCCTAGGAACAGCTTCTACGACGATAGGCGGGATAGGAATTCGGCCTTAGGAAAGCAACCTCTCTTATAGCGTTCGTGCCCAATCCCCATTGGTCACTTCACTCGTCTAGAGGACAGATAAGAGTTAGAGCTTTAGGAGAAAGAGAAGCTTAGTTCTTCTTCTTCTCGTTCGTGCTACTGGATTAACGTTTCAACGTGTTTTAGGGCTATGACTAGAAATTCGGGTCTCTTCGATCTACCGCTCGCTCTAACGGTATCTGTCGTTAAAGGTAGTCAAAGGGGATGACTATGACTGCCTGGGTAGTACGTACGGGCATAAGTAGCCACCTAAGGTTTATGAGCATCATTAAGTAGATAGTCGTTCTTATCTAATCTAAAGGCACAGGTTTCAAAACAAATAAAGAAAGAGTGGAATAAGTTCTTCCAAACTTACTTTCATCAACGATCTACGACCACTCTGATCTAAGGCGAAGCTGATCATAGACAAATATCACAAAAACAAGATTCCAATAGTCACTTCCTTATTCGATAGTACACTCTTTCGCTTATTAACAAGACTTCCGTCGATTTCCCCTCGAGGTTGACCTCACATCGCTTTATTCACATACCTTTATTCAAATACGATAATTAAGTCAGGGGTGGCTAAAAAGCGATTCTTTCCAAATCCCCCACCTTAGAAGAGAAGCAAGAAGAGAAGAGACAGTCTGACTATCTCTTGTGCCAGAATTCAGGCTCAAGGCCACTTAACGAGACGAAAAGAAAGAGATTCATCTCACTCTCTCGCCTTAGATGCAAGCTCTATTAAGCCCCCACTTTTCTTTCTAGATGAAGGATAATACTAGCCAAAAGGGGAGGTTGTTAAGAGACTTCCGCAGGTGGAATGAATGCAGCTCTTGTTCTTTCAAGGGGCGCTCATTAAGCAGCCTTGGGCCTACCTTTGGGGGCCTGAGGGTCTACCTCAACAGAGACTTTCAATGCGAGAAAGCCAGCAGTTTAGGTTCTGAGCTAAGCATTCGTGAAGCCAATCCCTTCTGGGTTCATCCCTGCTCTTCCCGTCTTTACAAGTCAACAATCGCCTTTTCTTTCCTATTAGTAAGTCAAATCTGGCTGTTCTTTTATTCCAGCCTTGCATTGGTGAGGAATTACCTTATTTATTCCCTCTATTAAGAGAAAAGACTACCACCGGGATTCTATTACCATAGATAGGCGCAGCAAGCTCGCTTCCCACATTTTATTCTCTGCTTTCCTTCTGAATGAGAAGCTCCTTTGGTTAGTAGAAAGGGCTACCACATTTCGTAATTTCGTAATCTATAAGTAGAGTGAGTTGGGGAAGGCACCCTCAACAGCTTTCTTACTGGAATAGCTTGGCCTTCCGTGCCGGCGTTAGTGTCAATTCCGTCCCCAGGCTGGACCTTATCCTGTCTAAAGCGCGGCTGGTATCCTGCGTCCCTCTCTTTTCAGTCGAGCGACTCCGTACCTATCGCTCGAGGCACTTCCTCCTCTGAGGGTTAGGATCTTTGGATCGGTCTCACCTCGATCTCTGATCTATAACATTCCCTTACCTTCCTCTCTCGTGCAGGTGCTGAAGAAGGAAATCAAGATACATTTTCCCTCTCGCTTCAGCTGCCTACGCTCTTCTCCTTTCAGTCGAGTGTTTTTCAATTCTCTCTAGTTACAGAGCGAGGAAAGTCTTCTCTGCCCCGAAGTTCAAGCAAGTTCCCATCCTCGGACTATCGGTTATCACTTCCTCTCGCTTTGCTCGAGATCTCCAAACCTTCCCTTCTATCTTGAAAGCGTCCTTAAAGGGAGATTCCTACCTCATATAGCTATATGAGTCACTTCCTACCTCTCCTTTACAGTCGAGCTAAATAAATCCTCTCTAATACCACCCGGCCTAGCTATCGTAATGCGTCCCGATGAACGGCTTTACGTCCTAACACTATTGAGTTTGCTGGTTCCCGAACGCTAATAAGAATCATGTAATAGAATCAAATCAGTTCATTTCTAAATTGCATTTCTGGGAAAGCTATATCTTTTTTTCATAGTGAAGTAGCCCTCTTTTTGATGTCTGAGTGCCTCCCGTGCTGAGAAATTTCCTAGGCTAAGAAGGACAGCAACTTCAATTCAATGACTCAAACTATCTTTCCTCTCCGCAATAGAATTTCTTAATGTTGCCCTAGGCATTACTACTCATGAATGGGATCTTTTCTGCAGGAGCGAAGGTGTTTTCAGCAAGTGGAGGCAAGGCTAAAAGTTGTACCCGAGCGTAACGATTTGTTGAGCTAAGGGCGACTTGAATTTAGGTTGTGGCTTAATTGCGCTTATCTTGATTATCCTAATAAGAAAGACTAGTCGGTGAAAGTCCCTCAGAGCAAAAGATAAAGAAAGACTCCCGAACCAAAGCCAAAGAAAGAGATGAATCCGTCCATCTCCCATAAACTAGCTAATATCCGGATTAGTCCTCAGGTGTGGAAACTTACCCCTAATCTAAGGGCATTCCTATCTCTCCTCTATTTCGAGGCCCTCTGCCGAGTGTCGAGTTAGCTTATGCTTCCTGTCCTAACTACTTCGCCTAAACCTTTTCAGAGGTCAGGAATTTACTCTATAATAAATGACAGATAACTAGAGCTGTAAGGTTAAATCGAATTTCTATATCAAGATAAATATAAATAACCGGCCCGGTCCTTAGATTTATTTACGGCCTTCGAGGAGCCGTATGAGGATCTCATGTACGGTTCTGTAGTAGAGATGGAATTGAGAAAGAACCATCAACTATAACCCCAAAAGAACCAGATTCCGTAAACAACATTGAGGAAGAATGAAAGGAATATCCTCTCGAGGTAATCATATTTGCTTCGGTAGATATGCTCTTCAGGCACTTGAGCCCACTTGGATCACATCTAGACAAATTGAAGCGGGGCGGCGGGCAATGTCACGAAATGCCAGCCGCGGTGGAAAAATATGGGTACGCATATTTCCAGACAAACCGGTTACAGTAAGACCTACAGAAAGACGTATGGGGTCAGGAAAAGGATCTCCCGAATATTGAGTAGCTGTCGTTAAACCAGGTAGAATACTTTATAAAATGGGCGGAGTCACAGAAAATATAGCCAGAAAAAGCTATTGCAATAGCAGCATCCAAAATGCCTATACGAACTCAATTCATTATTTCGGCAAAATAATTAGAACCAAAGGAAAGAGCGATGATTCTCCTTTCTTTCTCAATAGGTGATTTGCAGCTACACTGGGAGAAGAGTTGGCATCTATTTATCTATTCTTTTTCTTTGACTTCGGATTGAGACTGGAAGCTTTAGCCGGAAGGAAGACAAGACCAGGAACAAAAACCCACTGTTTTGTGCCACGCGGTTGAGCTTTCCCCTTTCCCATTGTGCCTTCCATTCTTGTTTTCTAATAGAGGGTATGCCTTTACTTGTCGTTAGGAGAAGTAGCTTGCTACTTCTAAGGTATCATCTTGTAGTTATAGGATTGGTTTCTGTCCTGCCTAGTAAGACTGGTAAGGATCGTCTAGTTCTTCGAGATTCTCTTTTGAATTTGAAGAGGTTGGACGATGAACAAAACTTTGATAGACCAGAGGTCTAATGTAAGCAAAGCACCGCGAAGTGTGATCTCGTACTAAACGAAAGGACTTGACGCCTTGAACTTCTATAAACAAAAAGCAAGAGGCGAGGCCGGTGTAGCTATGCAGGGAAGTTAGTTGCTGTTGTCCGAAAGCTTAGTTACTATCTTGTAAAGGGTAAAACAAGAGCCTTCCAGAATGGTTTGGATGAGAGGAGTACTTTTGTCTTGCCACATTAGTACAGATATCGGACTCGTCCTTCGGCTTCATCTTCCAAGCGAAGCACTTTAGTGCTAGCGATCTTCGGAAGGCAGTTTGAGAACGTGAGCCAAAAACCTTGATAGATAGGACTTTCTCCTAAGGATGTTCTTCGGCTGGTCAGTCAATAGGGCACATCGCTTACCAGTTGTTAGGTCAGCGATGGCAAGCAGTGAAAGCAAATAAGTCATCCTGGCAGCTGCAGCCGTAGCCTATTCATTCAGTGGCTAATGGGCATGGCTTGCTGTTTGGATAAGACCAACCGAGGAAGCAAGTGAACTACCTGAAAGCATGAATGAAAGGCAGGATGGAAAGATCGACGAAATCTTTCACTAAACTCACCTGGATTGCATAGTCCTCCATTCCTGGAGGGGGAAGCC